TTTCATGTAAATATGTGCAACAAGGCTTTATGGAAAAAGGGTGGTTCAACTCGATGTTGTCCAAAAAAAAGGAGTTAGAATACGGGTATGGGCTAAGTAAATCAATGGGCAGCCTTGGTTCTATTGAAAATACCAGTGTAAGTGAAGACCCGATTAGAAATGATATAGATAAAAACACTCTTAGTGGGAGTGATAGTGACAATTCTAGTTACAGTAATGTTGATCATTTAGTCGGCGTTAGAGACATTCATAATTTCGTACCTGATGATACTTTTTTAGTTAGGGATAATAATAGGGACAGTTATTTCATATGTTTTGATATTGAAAATCAAATTTTTGAGATTGACAATGCTCATTCTTTTCTAAGTGAACTAGAAAGCTCTTTTTCTAATTCTCGGAATTTTTGTTATCTAAATAGTGTATCTAATAGTGATGATCCCCACTATGATCCTTACATATATGATACTAAATATAGTTGGAATAAACACATTACTAGCTGTATTGACAGCTATTTTCGTTCTCAAATTTGTATTGATAGTTACATTTTAAGTGGTATTGTCAATTACAATGACAATTACATTTCTAGTTACATTTTTGATGAAAGCAGAAATAGTAGTGAAACCCAGAGTTCAAGTATAAAAACGAGTCCGGCTGGTAGTGAGTTAACTATAACAGAAACGGAAAATTCTAATGATCTAGATTTTACTCAAAAATATAGGCATTTATGGGTTCAATGCGAAAATTGTTATGGATTAAATTATAAGAAATTTTTGAAATCAAAAATGAATATTTGCGAACACTGTGGACATCATTTGAAAATGAGTAGTTCAGATAGAATAGAACTTTTGATTGATCCGGGTACTTGGGTTCCTATGGATGAAGATATGGTCTCTGTGGATACCATTGAATTTCCGTTGGAAGAGGAATCTTACAAAGAGCGTATTGATTCTTATCAAAGAAAAACAGGATTAACTGAGGCTGTTCAAACAGGCATAGGTCAACTAAACGGTATTCCCATAGCAATTGGGGTTATGGATTTTCAGTTTATGGGGGGTAGTATGGGTTCCGTAGTTGGCGAGAAGATCACTCGTTTGATCGAATATGCTACCAATCAGTTTTTGCCTCTTATTCTAGTGTGTGCTTCCGGAGGAGCACGCATGCAAGAAGGAAGTTTGAGCTTGATGCAAATGGCTAAAATAGCTTCCGCTTTATATGATTATCAATCAAAGAAAAAGTTATTCTATGTATCAATCCTTACATCTCCTACTACTGGTGGGGTGACAGCCAGTTTTGGTATGTTGGGCGATATCATTATTGCCGAACCCAATGCCTACATTGCATTTGCGGGTAAAAGAGTAATTGAACAAACATTGAATACGACAGTACCTGAGGGCTCACAAACGGCTGAATATTTATTCCATAAGGGCCAATTCGACCTAATCGTACCACGTAATCTTTTAAAAGACGTTCTGAGTGAGTTATTTCAGCTCCACGCTTTCTTTTCTCTGAATCAAAATTCAATCAAGCGGATCCTTAATAAAAAAAATATATTAATTAATCAAAATATAAATTATTATTTTTTTTTTATAAAACGAGTAGTTATTTAGTTTATAGAAATCAAAGCCAAAATCCATTCTACGGATTTTGGCTTGGTAGCATTTGATGACATAAGATTTAATTGTAAAAATAATTATGCGGATCATTTTTTTTTTACCGACATTCCCGATTACTAATCAGTAAAAACCTCTATCAAAAAAAAAAGAATGCATTCCTTCTTCCGCTAAATTAAAATTAGGCAAGGAGAATAAAGCGAATTTCGCGTTCTCTTCTTATGTGTATATAATTAAAATATAGAAAATTTAAAAGTGAAAAGTACAGAATCTTGCATCTTTCGATATTTTTTTAGAATCCCCAGTTTTACTAAGACTCCCTATTCCCGGATCGGATTGTAACAAATTTTTCAGGAAGTTGTAAGAAACTCTTTCTTTATTTTATTCCATTTTATGAAATTCAAATTATAAGACAAAAACAAGATAATAAAAAAGGCGATTATCATATATATATATATTTCATGTAGAAAGATGAAAAATTATATTTATTTAGTTCGACATTCCTTGCACTTATTTTATTATATTTATATATTTTTTATTATATCACATATACTCACTTAGATATGCTTAGTATAATTCTATATGAATTATAAATAATGATTATAAGATACCTTTATAACAATATAAATAACAATATAACAATAACAGGTAAAAATAGTAAATCCAGGTATCCATTTTATGACAAATTTACCCTCTTTTTTTGTGCCTTTCGTGGGCCTAATATTGCCGGCAATTGCGATGGCTTCTTTATCTCTTCATATTCAAAAAAACAAGATTTTTTAGATATCGATATGATGGGGCTAAATCTCATCTATTTTGTTTTTTTTTTCAAGATTTAGACTTAGACCATAACACAGATATCTATTTCTTAGAATAAAATATGTGATGTGGTTTCCCCCGAACATAAAGAAACTATTATTGTTATTCGTGTGTAAACATGATATATGAGTAAATAAATTATAGCTATTTGCAACGAAATCAAATCGGGATCGGGGCGAATGCCTTAAATGTAAAGTGAATATATCTATATGTATGTGGATATCTATAGGAAATCATGCGAAATGGATATTATTATTTTATATCTAACCAATTCGATGAATTACTCCTAAAATAAAAGTTCACATCAGAATAGTGCTAGTTGATGAGAGTTATTTCGGAAACACACAAAAAGTCAAATTAATTTGGGTTATTCTCTCAATTTCAATAAAATGCAACTAGATCTAGTATGAATTGGCGATCAGAACATATATGGATAGAACTTATAGCGGGGTCTCGAAAAACAAGTAATTTCTGCTGGGCCTTTATCCTTTTTTTAGGTTCATTAGGGTTTTTATTAGTTGGAATTTCCAGTTATCTTGGTAGAAATTTGATATCTTTATTTCCGCCTACGCAAATCATTTTTTTTCCACAGGGGATCGTGATGTCTTTCTACGGAATTGCGGGTCTCTTTATTAGCTCTTATTTGTGGTGCACAATTTCGTGGAATGTAGGTAGTGGTTATGATCGGTTCGATAGAAAAGAAGGAATAGTGTGTATTTTTCGTTGGGGATTTCCTGGAAAAAATCGTCGCATCTTCCTCCAATTCTTTATGAAAGATGTCCAGTCCATCAGAATAGAAGTGAAAGAGGGTATTTATGCTCGTCGTGTCCTTTATATGGAAATCAGAGGCCATGGCGCTATTCCTTTGACTCGTACTGATGAGAATTTGACTCCACGAGAACTTGAGCAAAAAGCTGCTGAATTGGCTTATTTCTTGCGTGTACCAATTGAAGTATTTTAAAAAATGAATTGAAACTGAAATGAAAAGAATGAATGCTTTTTTTCTTTTCAATAGAGAGATTATATCTTGTAGATTCTCTTTTTTTTTGTTTTGTCAATCAATTTTTCTTTTTATCCCTTTTTGTACTTCTTAATTACCAAACGATTGGGATGCTTATAACGATAGCTTTTTTGTCTTGTTTTGGTAGTCATTTTTTTTATCAGAATCACAATATTCTTCAGAAAATTCTCTCAATTATTCCCGGACTATGCGTCGTTTTTTTTTTTCAAAAAATTGGATATTTTGATAGAAAGAGAGTTCTTTCGTTTCAAAATCTGAATAATATTTGTTACTTGAAGGGGCTCTTTCATGCATTTCTTTATTGAAAGGGGTCACTCTCTTCGAATTTTAGCAAGTGATAGATTTGGAAACAATCTCTTTATTCGAAGTGGATTCTTTTTTATTCCATTTCTGTATTATTTATAAATTCAAGTACTAACCGCTGAATCATACACAAAAAAAGCGGGGAATAGATTCGTGGGCTCGATAACTTGTAATAGAACTGATCCTTGATAGGAATATTAGTTAGTATCGTATAGCGTCAACGAATGGGGTGAGTTCATTAAAAATTCAAAGACGGAAAAATGGCAAAAAAGAAAGCATTCATTCCCCTTCTATATCTTGCATCTATAGTATTTTTGCCCTGGTGGATCTCTCTCTCATTTACTAAAAGTCTGGAATCTTGGGTTACTAATTGGTGGGATACTAGGCAATCCGAAATTTTTTTGAATGATATTCAAGAAAAGAGTATTCTAAAAAAATTCATAGAATTAGAGGAACTCTTACTCTTGGACGAAATGATAAAGGAATACCCGGGAACACATCTAGAAAAGCTTCGTATCGGAATCTACAACGAAACGATCCAATTGATCAAGATGCACAATGAAGATTGTATCCATACGATTTTGCACTTCTCGACAAATATGATCTGTTTCGTTATTCTAAGTGGTTATTCTATGCTAGGTAATGAAGAACTTGTTATTCTTAACTATTGGGTTCAAGAATTTCTATATAACTTAAGCGACACAATCAAAGCCTTTTCCATTCTTTTAGTAACTGATTTATGTATAGGATTCCATTCGCCCCACGGTTGGGAACTAATGATTGGATCTGTCTACAAAGATTTTGGATTTGCTCATAATGATCAAATTATATCCGGTCTTGTTTCTACCTTTCCGGTCATTCTAGATACAATTTTAAAATATTTGATTTTCCGTTATTTAAATCGTGTATCTCCCTCACTTGTAGTGATTTATCATTCAATGAATGACTGAAAAATGATTCACTGATCCAATTAGAATGGTTGGTTGTTACTTTGTACATAAGCAAAACATTCAAAACTGTACTTATTCTTTTTACTCATACAAGGGATTCGATTCCTCCTATATTCTATTCCATTACAATAAAATTCTTTTAGTACATAGCAGAATCATAGATAGGGAACTATACTAGACTAAGAACCCACCTAATTTTATTGTATAAATTTTCGATACCAATGATTGGACCATGCAAACTATAAATACCCTTTTTTCTTGGATAAAGGAAGAGATTACTCGATCCATTTCCGTATC